AGTTTCAAATTCTAATTTAGATCAATAATTAGTTTTCTCTTTTCTCCCACCTTCAGAAGCGTGAAGCATGGATATACCCTATATCCTTAGAATTTTCTGAAAGGTAACTATCTCGGTTTCATATATGAAATGTATATAGAATCTTTGAAAAAGACTTTTTCCATAAGAAAAAAGAACTTACTATCTTTGGGATCTGATGCTACACCGCTGCTCAATACTTTAGTGGATCCACTCTATTACATAAGTTGATTCCTAACTTGATATCCCATATCATGACATAAGTAAGCAGTTCTTAACTGTATCGATCCGATAGCTCGATAATTGATCTTTACGGTGCTTTCTTTATCAATTCGATCCTTTATCCATAGAGTATAGTATGTGGGCCGTATTTTCCTATTTTTTTAAAGTCTCTTTCATTGCTACAGCTGATACAAATCGTTGCTTTGGACGATGCATATGTAGAAAGCCCATTTTTTCTAGTATTGACTAGTCAATTTGCTCTTTTTTTTCCTTCTTTCTATAGTGGAGATAGTCGCACGTAATGACAGATCACGGCCATATTATTAAAAGCTTGTGGTAAGAATGGGTTTCGTTCTAGTGCCCGGAAATAATATTCTAAAGCCTTTGTATGCTCTCCGTTGCTTGTGTGTATAAGGCCTATATTATAGAGTATATAACTTCGATCATAGGGATCGATTTCTGGTCGCGTAGCTTCATAATAATTCTGTAAAGCTTCCGCATAATTTCCTTCGGATTGAGCCGACATCCGTTACGGTCGTTCATTTTATTCAAAAAGTCTCCGTTCCAGAACCGTACGTGAGATTTTCATCTCATACGGCTCCTCCCTTCTGTGCATAATACTAAGGGGAATAATCCATAGAATCAAAATTTCACTATTCTCGTTATGAACTGACAGGAGCTAGTATTTTTACAAGAAATCTCTAGCCAGCCTTCCCGCAAGAGGTTTTTTCTTAACACCAACCGTATTAGTGCTAGATAGAAATGATAACTCCAACGATTTCTTTGTCCTCAACGCCTACTATTTCCGGGAATTAGTCACTTCAACGATCTTTGATGGTTATACGGGTATCCAAAGTACGAACGAGATGGATGTTTGTTGTCCCAACCATTCTTGCTAGTCCCAATACCGATAAGGAAAAGGGTATTTTATAACAAAGTTTTCGTGTTGTTGATTCCTAGGTGTAGTGCTTCTTCCCCTATGCCTCCTATTGGTACTAGTGGACCTGCAATACAGAACCTATAGGTATAACCTTTTGTTCAATACTAAAATCGACAATTAAAGTATCCGAGGCTGGATCAATCGAGGATACACGACAGAAGGAATTGTTCTATCTCCAAACTTTACCTTCACCAAGCGTAGGTTTTTCCATAATTAGGTTCTTTCTATTCCGAACAACGTCTTTTTATTCTAAGACTGGGGTGAGGGCTAAAAAAAAAAAAAGAAAAAAGAATCAAATCACACCATCCCTGTAATAGGTAAATGCCTTTTTTTCTCCTAAAGTTGTCGGAATTATTCGTAATAAAATATTGGCTACAATTGAAGAGGTCTTATCAATAAAATTTCCATTTATCCGAGATCTAGGCATAATTAGCAATCCATTCTATAATTCTTCTCATTATCCCTCGGGAAAATGATCCCACAAACAAAGGAATTGTAGTACAAAATAACATAAAAACAGACGACTCATTCTAAAAAAAAACAAAGACGTGGACCTTCTGCTCAAATTGTCCGCCTTTTGGACAAAGAGAGATAGGATACTTTTGAATCAGATTGGATCTCATCCAAATTTCGTAGCATACAAATGAGTGTAGCTATTACTATTTCATCTAAGTTGAATAACCGAGGGCTTTATTTTGATATGGATTCTGATAACTCGAGAAATTTAGATTTGGTTATGATCCAAAGAAGAAAAAGGATGGAATAATCATTCCATGCAAAAATATTGAAATGGAATAGAAAAATCCATGGTACGATTCATTAATTTGTAATAGATGGATGGGGTAGTTGATGAGATAAGTTGTTGTTGATAAATTGGAAAGGAATTTTTTATTTCTATAGAATCATTGATCCGTCGTACCTGTACTGTAATAATATGAATGCCTCGCTATTCACTCGGTTTCTGGTCAATAATAAGATTACGTAGGAGAGATGGCCGAGTGGTTCAAGGCGTAGCACTGGAACTGCTATGTAGGCTTTTGTTTACCGAGGGTTCGAATCCCTCTCTTTCCGTTTCTGTTAATTCACAGACGTTACCGACCACAATGTATCAAATAACAATTGATACCATTCTTCCAACAGCATTTGATAGAGATTCTATATTCCTAATTACATTGCTGTGGTAAGGTACATAAAATACAAAATATCGCGTAAAGAGCAAAAAAGAAAAAAATCCAATCCTACAGATAACCTATTTGCAATACATGAATGAAAAAAAAATGTGGATAAAAAAAGGCCCTAGATCTATTTACTTCGGCAAAA